CTTCTGATAAACTTTGATTTTCTGCTAGCCCGGCGCTAACTCTTCGATATATCTCTTGCTGGAAGTAACCCTGATCCCATTGATAACGAGTGGGACCAAATAATTCGATGGGGGTAGTTGCTGAACCATACCACATAGTTCCAGCAACTACAAAAGCTGCAAAAAAGACAGCCGCGATACTACTGGAGAGTACGGTTTCAATATTTCCCATACGTAATCCTTTGTATAGACGTTGTGGCGGCCGAACGCTAAGATGGAATAGACCCGCTAATATGCCTAATGTACCTGCTGCAATATGATGAGAAGCTATTCCTCCCGGAACAAAAGGATCAAAACCTTCCACGCCCCACGACGGATTTACAGGTTGCACTTTTCCCGTTAGTCCATAAGGATCAGACACCCATATTCCAGGACCGTACAGGCCTGTTACATGAAATGCACCAAAACCAAAGCAAGCCACCCCGGAGAGAAATAAATGAATTCCAAAGATCTTGGGCAAATCTAAAGACGGTTTTCCTGTACGTTCATCAGAAAATATTTCTAGATCCCAATAGACCCAATGCCAGATAGCTGCCAAAAAGCATAAGCCAGAAAACACAATATGTGCCCCAGCTACACCTTCGTAACTCCAAATCCCTGGATTCGTTACAGTCCCTCCTGTGATACTCCAACCCCCCCACGAATTGGTTATTCCTAAACGAGTCATGAAGGGTATAACGAACATACCCTGTCTCCACATTGGATCAAGAACGGGGTCAGAAGGATCAAAAACTGCTAATTCATAGAGAGCCATCGAGCCCGCCCAACCAGCAACCAGAGCTGTATGCATTATATGAACGGAAAGCAATCGGCCGGGATCATTCAATACAACGGTATGAACACGATACCAAGGCAAACCCATGGAAAATACCCCTTATATCAAAGAAAAATAAACACTACGTAACTTTATTGCATTGGAATATACTATGACTATCCTACGGACTTCCCCCATTTAGTGGATTATTTCCTAACAAGGGTTATTTATTCTATTCCGTTCGAAATCATGAAAGAATTCTGTTCGTAAGAACAAAGAGAAGCAGATTTATTCTATACTCGATAAGTACCAATACGCAATGGTGGATTGATACCACTTTCTATGAGTAAATGTGTTCATCCTTACTTTATCATTAGAAGGGCCTATTCGTAAAAAATTTCCTTTATTTTTTTGTCTTTCTTTCTGAATTTTTCTAATCTATGGATAAAATAAATATGATAAAGACAATATTATAAAGGCAATAAAACCACATTGTTACGTTTCCACATCAAAGTGAAATAGAGTATTTAGTTCTTTTTTCTTTCAATTTATGCCTATTGGTGTTCCAAAAGTACCTTTCCGAAGTCCTGGAGAGGAAGATGCTTCTTGGGTTGACGTATAGTGCGACTTGTCAGATATATTGGGTCATATGGAATTTCCCCGTTCTCTCCCCCGATCGAGATATCCTCTGTTTCGCCCAAGAAGGAGAAACGGAATCATCCATAAATTGGAGCGTGAAGTGCAATTAGATGCATTGTTTGGGGGAATTCATAGTACTATTATCAATTCGAATAATTTATGGTTGGCTTTGGTTGGACTAAAAAAATGAAGTATCCAGGCTCCGTTTAGAAAAAACCCAATTGGTAATATATCTAGGATTACTACGTGTATCCTAAATGATTCCTGTTTGTTACATAACAAAAAGAAATGGTGGTGAGAAGATTTGTCCTATATGTGCAAATCCAAATGGGGCGGATCTTTACCCGGAGTAGAGCATAAACCTAAAAAGATGAAAGAGACCCATTCAGGAACAAGAAAATACCGTCGTGATTTGGATTGAATCTCGACGAAATAATACATCAATGAAAAGTGAATTCACTAAGTTTTTCTATTATTATAAATTCTAAAGAAGAAATCAAAATTCGTCTTTATTGAAAAATCGAAGAAAAAGCCCTTTCGTTAAAAGTTAGAAAAACCTTCTATGAAAAAGAATAGGAAAAAAGAAAGAGGACTGGAATCTATACATTGATTCTTTTTTTCGCTATTTTTTTTGAACCGTATGCACCAAAAGGTGCATGTACGGTTCCTAAGGGATACAATTTTACCCTACTCAACCGACTTTATCGAGAAAGATTACTTTTTTTAGGCCAAGAAGTTGATAGCGAGATCTCGAATCAACTTATTGGTCTTATGGTATATCTCAGTATCGAGGATGATACCAAAGATCTGTATTTGTTTATAAACTCTCCTGGCGGATGGGTAATACCCGGAGTAGCTATTTATGATACTATGCAATTTGTGCGACCAGAGGTCCATACAATATGCATGGGATTAGCCGCGTCGATGGGATCTTTTATCCTGGTTGGAGGAGAAATTACCAAACGTCTAGCATTCCCTCACGCTTGGCGCCAACGGGGTTTTTTTATTTGAGAGAAAAAAGAAAACTATGCCTTCGCCATATGAATATTAAGTAATAATAGCATGGCACTTCGAATTCGATATGAAAAATTTTTGTATTGTTTTTTTTTTCAAAAGATTCGATTATGTATCGAGAGAGTAGTATGAGATAAAAGATATTTCCGATTTTATCTTATTTATCGGAAGTCCAATTCAGCGTTACAAACTTGGTTGTTTTCACACCGAAGGGCTCTTAACAATATTTAAGTTATAAAAAAAAGAGTGAAAAAAAACCAAATTTTTCCCTTTTTGCTTGGATCAAAAAGAAACTTTGGGATTGCTGAATCAAAGACAAAAAAAAAGAATCCATTTTAAAATAGAAAGCAACGGAGCCATCATAGTATTTTTTAACTCCTCCAAAAGGAAGGGTGGTAATTTGATCATTTACTCATCTGGGGCTGATAGATTCTATTTTTATCTGGAAAGTAAAGTAAGGGTCAATTTGATTGTATAGCCGTATGCAATGCACAAAAGATGGTGCCCGTACGGTTGTTCAATTCTATCTTTTTTTCTTATTATTCTTTATCTGCCTTTTCTGTTCCTTTCATCACATCAGATAGAGAAACCTTCTATCATCAGGGTAATGATCCATCAACCCGCTAGTTCTTTTTATGAGGCGCAGACGGGAGAATTTATCCTAGAAGCGGAAGAACTACTCAAACTACGCGAAACCCTCACAAGGGTTTATGTACAAAGGACGGGCAAACCATTATGGGTTGTATCTGAAGACATGGAAAGGGACGTTTTTATGTCAGCAACAGAAGCCCAAGCTTATGGAATTGTTGATCTTGTAGCAGTTGAATGAAAAAAAGGAATCCGCGATTTCATATTTTATCTCCGAGTTTAACTATTAAATAATAAATAAAATAAATACAAAAATTCATAATCATCCGGTTAGGATCAATCTAAACCAGCCCATTATGTATATGATTCAACATGCCAACTATTAAACAACTTATTAGAAATACAAGACAGCCCATTCGAAATGTCACAAAATCCCCCGCTCTTGGGGGATGCCCTCAGCGTCGAGGAACATGTACTAGGGTGTATGTGCGACTCGTTTAGATCATGAGCTGATACAAAAAAGCAAGAAACCGCTTCCAGTATGAATGATTAATCCAGTGAATAGGATAGAATGGAAGAAGGAACTTACTATCTACTTAACTATCTAAAAATAAGCAAATTGATCCCTCTATTGTGTATAAAATTTATGGTTTCCGCTGGTGCAAATCCAACCACCTGAAATTAAGATGAGAAAAAATTCTCCATTGGTAGCAAATCGTTATCCATTAAGCGGAGGAAATCTTATTGAAATTAAAAAAAAAACAAAAAAAATGAAGTTATCGCTCGGTCAAGAACGGACTACGAGGGTCAGCTACCCAGCTAAATTTCATAATTAAATACCGTTACTGTATAGGCGGATCTTATTGTGAAAGACCTGTTACTGGATAATTCATGAGTAGAGCCAAAGAGTGTGATGTGAACTATACAAGTTACCAATAACATTGATGAAATATTAAATGAAGTGAAGTAAAGGCTCCGGTGTATAGAGAAGACCTCACCGTTTAAGAAGTAACCATAGAAACGATGAAACCCACTATGTCTTTATCGATTTAATTTTTGAAAATACCTAAAAAAAGAAAAAATCGTGGTCGGGGAGGTTATAGTAGCCAAAGCCGTTGGAATTTTTATTTTATACATTGGAAAAATCCGTTTGGTTATTAATAGACTAGGGCGGGTAAAAGAATAACTGAAAGAAAGGAAATCCATTAGTTATTTGTCAAAATTTGATTTAATTTATTCAATGACCAGAATTAAACGCGGATATATAGCCCGGAGGCGTAGAACAAAAATTCGTTTATTTGCATCAAGTTTTCGGGGGTCTCATTCAAGACTTACTCGAACTATTACTCAACAGAAAATAAGAGCTTTGGTTTCGACTCATCGGGATAGGGATAAGCAAAAGATCCATTTTCGTCGTTTGTGGATCACTCGGATAAACGCAGTAATTCGAGAGGGGAGAGTATTCTATAGTTATAGTAAATTAATACATGATCTATACAAGAAGCAGTTGCTTCTTAATCGTAAAATACTGGCCCAAATAGCTATATCAAATAGAAATTGTCTTTATATGATTTCCAACGAAATCAGAAAAAAAGTAGATTGGAAAGAATACACCGGAATAATTTAAATGGAGTTCCCCGGAGAATGAACTCCGGGAAGGTGGGGTCAAAATGACTATGAGAAAATAGGCTTATGCTAAAGTAGTCAAAATGAATGAACACGTTCACTAAAAAAAAAGATTTTTTTGCGGTTCGTTTTTTTTTATTACGACACGATAATAAAATCTGAATTCTCTAATTTGTCAAAGAAAACACCAATACGCGTTTGAGTTCGGAAAGAATAAGCCTATTTATTTCTGGTTCTAAGACCAGTCGTTCTGGTGGTCGACTCTATTCTTTCAAATTGTTTCTCATTATTGAGAAAAGGTAACAAAGATAAAATACGAGCTTGTTTTATAGCAATAGTA